TGAAAGTTCTATACAAGATATTACTACCTGATATTGATAGATATCTTAGATCAGATCTAAGGAGGTCTAGTACGATTGGGAAACGAAGGATCCGTAGAATAGTTCCTCGATGGTTATACAATTTGAATACCGATTTACAAGATGCGGAGAAAGAAAATGCGGACGAACCGACAGAGTACTATTCGGTTCTTTTAAGAAAATACGACCGCTTGGTAGTTTTTAGTGATGAGAACGATCAGGATATCAACATTAATCCTGATGGTGAACTAGAAGAAAAAATGGGAGAGATAGCGCTACTAGATTACCCAAAAGAGAGAGATCCTTATCGGGGCCTAATCAAAGGATCCATGCGCGCTCAAAGACGTAAAATACCTATTTTGAGGGCGTATCAACCACTCTTCCAGTCTCCACTTTTTTTGGGCAGAATACGCGGAACGTTTTTTATATCTTTTGTAAATATCATCAAATTATGGAAATACTTTTTTCGTAATTGGTTGGGGAAAGATCCCAAATTCGAAGTCTCAACTTCGGATTTTGAAATAGAAGAGGAAGAACTGATAAAAAGTGAATCTATTTGGCTAGAAGAGATGGAAATTGAAGACGACGATGACGATCCATTGATGGAAAGAGAAAAAGAGTTCTTTGAAGAAATGCTATACCAAGGATTTGACGATGTTGTCCTGGGGCTGCAAGGATCAAGAAGTCTCAGCTTACTAGTCCAATCGATTTTTAGAAAATACATCCTACTGCCTTTAACGGTAATAGTGAAAAATAGCGTCCGTGCGCTCTTATTTCAAACTCCCGAATGGGACGCGGATTGGAGGGATTGGAATAAAGAACTACATATATACTGCACCTATAATGGTGTTCCAATATCAGACAGAGAACTTCCGAGCAACTGGTTAATGGGCGGTATTCAGATAAAGGTCATATTCCCTTTCTATCCGAAACCTTGGCGCAAATCTAAGCTACGATCCGATCCAATGAAAGAGAAAAAAAGAAATGCGGATTGGAAAAATAAAAGAAAAGGGAAAACCAAAGATTCTTTTTATTTAACGCCCTGGGGAGGGGCAAAAGAAAAACCTTTTGGTCCTCTTAAAGAACAACCTTCTTTTTTTAAACCCATTTGGAAAAAACTCGAAAAAAGAATGAGAAAAGAACTGAAAAAGAAAACCTTTTCAGCTCTAATAAGATCTTTTTTAATAAAAGGGTTTTCGTTTCTACAGGAAATGCCGGGGATCTTAGAAGATAAAATAATATGGATTCAAAAAATCACTTTATTTAAAAAAGAAAAAATAAAAGAATTTCCAAAAGAAAATCCCAGTTTCCTATTTCCATCTGGATTGAGTAAAGTATATAAACCGCATAAAAATCGAAAAGATTCCAGACTCAGTAAGAAGTTTCAAAAAAAACAGGCCATTCGACGTAGTCCTGCGGTTCGGACAAATTTTTCGCGGACACAAATGAAAAAGAAGGATATATTCGTTAAGAGAATGATAGTCATACGAGAAATAAACAATATTGCAGAAGAAATAGAAAGGAGAAAAATATTTCTAACTCCAGATAGAAATATTAGTAGTCCTTACGAGACGGATTGGGATGATAAAAGATCGGAATCACAGAAACATTTTTGGCGGATATTAAGAGGAAAAAGTGTCCGATTCATACGTAAATGGGAATGTTTCGTAAATTCTTTCATTGAAAGAATATACGTGGATATTTTTCTATGTACCATTAATAGTTTAAGAATTCATGCACAACCTTTCTTTGTCTTTGAATCATCAAAAAAAATGATCAATAAATACATTGAAAATGAGAATATTGAAAAAAATAAAGAAGGAATTGATGAAACAAATAAAAATACAATTTACTTTATTTCGACTCTCAAAGAATTGCTTTCTAATATTAGTAATGAGAAATCAGAGATTTCTCGGGACTTATCTTCCTTGTCCCAAGCGTATGTATTTTACAATTTATCGCAAACACAAGTAATTAATAAGTATCACTTGAGATCTGTACTTCAAGATCACGGAGCACGTCTTTTTTTTAAGGATAGAATAAAAGAATATTTGTGGACACTAGGAATTTTGGATGCCAAATCAAGTTCCAAAAGACTTCCAAATTCTGGAATGAATGAATGGAAAAACTGGTTAAGGGGTCATTATCAATACAATTTCTCTCAGACTAGATGGTCTAGATTAGTATCGCAAAAATGGCGAAATAAGGTCAGGAAACGTCATACGAGTCAAAATAAAGAATCAAAAAAAGATTCATATGAAAAAGACCAATCCATTCATTGCGAGAAACAAAAAAATTATATAATGAATTCATTACCAGATAAATTCACAAAAAACTACAGATATGATCTTTTATCACATAAATATATTCATTATGAGGACAAGAAGGACTCATACTCATATATTTCTATTAGTGATTATCTAGGAGAAGACGATACGGATAAAAATATGGGTAGAAAATATTTGGAGTGGAGAACTATTCTTTGTTTTATTAGAAAGAATATTGGTATTAAGCACCGGACCAATAGAGATACTGGGACCAACATAAAGAAAAAAACTAAGACTGGGACTAATAATTATCAAATAATGGATAATAAAGATCTTTTTTCTCTCACGATTCATCAAGAAAGAAACCCATCCAATCAAAAAAACTTTTTTGATTGGATGGGAATGAATGAAGAAATGCTATATCGTTCCATATCGAATCAAGAAATGGAAACTTGGTTCTTCTCAGAATTAGTGCCACTTTATGGTGCATATAAGAGTAAACCGTGGATCATACCAATTAAATTACTTTTTTTAAATAATGAAAGCTTTAGCGAAAAAGAAAAAAGGTATCTTCGTGAATTCGAAGAGTATCTTCGTGAATTATCTAAGAAAAAAGAAAAAGAACAGCCGGGCCAAAAGAATCTTGGATCAGATCCTCCAAATCAACAAAAAGATCTTCTTGTTGATTCCGCGGAATCAGACATTAAAAACGGTAGAAAACAAAGCCAATCCAAGAAGGATATTAGTGAGCCACAACTAAATTTATTAATGAAAAAACATTTGGCTTCTCAATTAAACATAAATTCTTGGTTGAATCTACCAGAGATAATGGATATCAGGACAGTTAGTTTCCTGCTTAAGATGATGAAATATTCAAACGATATTGGTATATACTCTATAGAAATAGGAGATATTCGTATGAATTTCCTGGCGACAGTACGGCGTTTGACGTATCCTATTCTAGATGTTCCAACATTCATAAAAAGAGGAATAATAACTATCGAGCCGATTCGTTTGTTTCTAAAATTGGATGGACAATCAATTATGTATCAAACAATAGGTATTTTCTTGGTCCATAAGAATAAGCACCAAACTAATCAAAGATGCCGAGAAATAAAATATGATTTGCTTGTTCCTGAAAATATTCCATCTACTAGACGTCGTAGAGAATTGAGAATTCGAATTTGTTTTAATTCTGAAATTGGGAGAGTTGTGGATAGAAATCCAGTATTGGTCGACGGCTACAACATAAGGAACTGTGTGCATTTTTTGGATGAGGACAAGCATATTGATACAGATAGAAATAAATTGGTCCAATTCAAATTGTTTCTTTGGCCCAATTATCGATTAGAAGATTTAGCTTGTATGAATCGCTACTGGTTTGATACCTATAATGGAAGTCGTTTCAGTATGTCAAGGATACATATGTATCCACTTCAGAATTAGTTGATGGTACATTTGCTATATATCTATATTACGTGTCATATCCAGCAGATAAAGGCATACAGAGGTACACAGTTTATGTTACATTCTGATACACGATACAGATTCAATGATGTATCATAGCAATTGGATCTAGGAATGAATCGGAAGAATTTTCTTAAGTCCAAATTATTACCTTTTGTGAGCATCGAAATATACCATGTCTTTCTATCGAATCCAATTAAGAAATACAATTTTGAATTGGATTCGATAGACAAAAGTAGTCTATGACCAAATCCAGATTATTTTATTGTGCGTACCAGACCTAAACGGGCGGCTTTATTATTATTTCTGATCAGTAATATCAGAAAAGAAAGAAAAAAGAGAAAGAAATTTTTATGATAAAAAACTCATTAATCTCGGTTATTCCGCAAGAAGAAAAAAACAAAGGATCTGTTGAATTTCAAATATTCAGTTTCACCAATAAGATACGTAGACTTACTTCCCATTTGGAATTGCACAGAAGAGACTATTTATCTCAGAGAGGCCTGCGGCAAATTCTTGGAAAACGTCAACGATTACTGGCTTATTTGTCAAAGAAAAATAGAGTACGTTATAAAGAATTAATTAGTCAGTTGGGTATTCGGGAACCAAAAATTCGTTAATTGTAAGATTCGTTTGAATTATTTGGTTTATTGGATCTTGAATTTTGATGAACCCCGTTTCCAGCAATTCATGAAATAATGAATCAGGGTAAGAAAACATATGACTGTACCGGAAACAAGAAAAGACTTCATGATAGTCAATATGGGTCCGCACCACCCATCAATGCATGGTGTTCTTCGACTCATCGTTACTCTAGATGGTGAAGATGTTATTGACTGTGAACCCGTATTGGGTTATTTACATAGGGGGATGGAAAAAATTGCGGAAAACCGAACAATTATACAGTATCTACCTTATGTAACACGTTGGGATTATTTAGCTACTATGTTCACAGAGGCAATAACAGTAAATGCACCAGAACAACTGGGAAATATTCAAGTACCTAAAAGAGCCAGCTATATCAGAGTCATTATGCTGGAGTTGAGTCGTATAGCTTCTCATTTATTATGGCTTGGTCCTTTTATGGCAGATATCGGTGCACAGACTCCTTTCTTCTATATTTTCAGGGAGAGGGAATTGCTATATGATCTATTCGAAGCTGCCACAGGTATGCGAATGATGCATAATTATTTCCGTATCGGGGGAGTAGCTGCTGATCTACCTCATGGCTGGATAGATAAATGTTTGGATTTCTGCGATTATTCTTTAACAGGAGTTGTTGAATATCAAAAACTTATTACGCGGAATCCCATTTTTTTGGAACGAGTTGAAGGAGTGGGCATTATTGGTGGAGAAGAAGCAATAAATTGGGGTTTATCAGGACCAATGCTACGAGCTTCCGGAATCCAATGGGATCTTCGTAAAGTTGATCGTTATGAGTGTTACGATGAATTCGATTGGGAAGTCCAATGGCAAAAAGAAGGAGACTCATTAGCTCGTTATTTAGTACGAATCAGTGAAATGGCGGAATCCATAAAAATTATTCAACAGGCTCTGGAAGGAATTCCGGGCGGGCCCTATGAGAATTTAGAAGTACGGCGCTTTGATAAAGCAAGGGATTTCGAATGGAATGATTTTCAATATCGATTCATTAGTAAAAAGCCTTCTCCCACTTTTGAATTGTCGAAACAAGAACTTTATGTGAGAGTTGAAGCTCCAAAAGGAGAATTGGGAATTTTTCTGATCGGAGATAATAGTGGTTTTCCCTGGAGATGGAAAATTCGTCCACCCGGTTTCATCAATTTGCAAATTCTTCCTCAGTTAGTTAAAAGAATGAAATTGGCCGATATCATGACGATACTAGGTAGTATAGATATTATTATGGGAGAAGTTGATCGTTGAAATGATAATTGATACGACAGAAATACAAGCTATCAATTCTTTTTCCAGATCGGAATCCTTAAAAGAGGTGTATGGCCTCGTATGGTTGCTTGTTCCCATTTTTACTCCTATAGTGGGAATCACAATAGGTGTACTCGTGATTGTGTGGTTAGAAAGAGAAATATCTGCAGGGATACAACAACGTATTGGTCCTGAATATGCCGGTCCCTTGGGAATTCTTCAAGCTCCGGCGGATGGGATCAAACTACTTTTCAAAGAAGATCTTCTACCGTCTAGAGGAGATGTTCGGTTATTCAGTATCGGACCATCTATAGCAGTCATATCCATTCTACTAAGTTATTCAGTAATTCCTTTTGGCTATCGTTTTGTTCTAGCCGATCTCAGTATAGGTGTTTTTTTATGGATCGCTATTTCCAGTATTGCTCCTATTGGACTTCTTATGTCAGGATATGGATCGAATAATAAATATTCCTTTTCGGGTGGTCTACGAGCCGCTGCTCAATCCATTAGTTATGAAATACCGTTAACTCCATGTGTGTTATCAATATCTCTACGTGTGATTCGTTCGAACATGAACTTTTACCTCTTTCCTTTCTTTCTAGGAAAGGGATTGAATGTATTGAATAGATATTTTTCTTTTTTTTTTTATTCATCATTCGGGTCAATGAATTAAACCAGATAGTTATATGAGTGAAACAAAACAGCTTATAAATTCGCAGTCAAAAGATTGATTCTCATTCCCTATGTACGAGAGTAAGGTGAAAGCAAACATAAGCAGTAGAAACTGTTTATCCCAAGATTGGTTGATTAGTCACCATGACTTGAAGCGGACGCAAAAGATCAACTTTATAGAGTTTCTACAATTGTATTGTATGTATTACCATACCGGGGATCAATCAAAAATGAGTGGACGGTTAGGAACACCAAGGTACACAAAGGATTAATAATAGAGATAATGTAAGGTATCCGAGAGGATATTTTGCCATAAAAGGAATCATAATGAGGACTTGAAGTTGGTAGAAATGATCAAGCAGTACTTCCTCACGATTCTGATCCAGAGTATGCTCTTATCCACTGATTAAAGAAATAACTATCAGGAACGAAATAATCCTTTCCTTTTTTGGTTTAGAATCCCTCTTTTTCTTTTTAGTGAGAAAGAAGAACAGGAACGAAAGAAATAAAATACAATAGGAAAACCCGAATACTATACTAAGATGTCTTTGTTTATCTCCTCCAACCCATCCATATTCATACGGATGGAATTCCTATCATGATTCATGAACTAGTGTATGTAGTGTCTAATTATTTTTCGTAATCGAAAGATATGGGTCGTCTATTGATACAACGAGTACGAGTATTTTATTGAAGGATTAAGCTATTACTAAACAAAAATCAATTAGATTTTGAAAATAAAGGATGAGATCAATTCAGAAGCGCTTTTTATTTGTTTTTATAGCAGACAGAATTTCTTTGGTCGAATTCAGAACTCTCCGATGCATCTTTACTCTATCCACCCTACAAACATGCCAAAGAAATAAGGAACCAAAAATGTCTTTCGATTTTTTTGTGGCCGTTGAGGAGCCGTATGAAGCTGAGGTTTCATGTACGGTTCTGGAATAGCGATGGGAACGGTGATGTTATCATCGACTATGATTATCTAACAGTTCAAGTACAGTTGATATAGTTGAGGCACAGTCAAAATATGGGTTTTGGGGATGGAATCTGTGGCGTCAACCTATAGGGTTTTTAGTTTTTCTAATTTCTTCCCTAGCGGAATGTGAGAGATTACCCTTTGATTTACCAGAAGCGGAAGAGGAATTAGTAGCAGGTTATCAAACTGAATATTCAGGTATAAAATTTGGTTTATTTTACGTTGCTTCTTACCTAAATCTACTAGTTTCTTCATTATTTGTAACAGTTCTTTACTTAGGTGGATGGGATCCATATATTCCGTACATATTCATTCCTGAACTTTTCGGAATAAATAAAACGGGTGGAGTCTTTGGAACAACAATTGGTATCCTTATTACATTAGCTAAAGCTTATTTGTTCCTGTTCATTTCTATCACAACAAGATGGACTTTACCTAGGATGAGAATGGACCAACTATTAAATCTTGGATGGAAATTTCTTTTACCCGTTTCTCTAGGTAATCTATTATTGACAACTTCTTCCCAACTCCTTTCACTGTAACAGAATACATATTCGAAATTCATAACCCCTCTCAAGCAAGAGAAAGAAACATCAATTTATTCATAGATATCCGCAATATGTTCCCTATAGTGACTAGATTCATGAATTATGGTCAACAAACAATACGAGCAGCAAGGTATATTGGTCAAAGTTTCATGATTACCTTATCTCACGCGAATCGTTTACCTGTAACTATTCAATATCCTTATGAAAAATCGATCGTATCAGAACGTTTCCGCGGTCGAATCCACTTTGAATTTGATAAATGCATTGCTTGTGAAGTATGTGTTCGTGTATGTCCCATAGATCTACCCGTTGTTGATTGGAGATTGGAAACAGATATTAGAAAGAAACGACTGCTTAATTATAGTATTGATTTTGGAATCTGTATATTTTGTGGTAACTGCGTCGAGTATTGTCCAACAAACTGTTTATCAATGACTGAAGAATATGAACTTTCTACTTATGATCGTCACGAGTTGAATTTTAATCAAATTGCTTTGGGTCGGTTACCAATGTCAGTAATTGGAGATTACACAATTCGACCAATTATGAATTCGACTCAAATAAAAATAGCCATGGATAACCAACCCCCTTGATTCAAGAACGATTACTAAGATTCAGTTTTGATCTAAAGAAGCGCAGTTTCTTTCTTTTTGGTTGGTTAGTAACTACAAAACATAACCCTTTATTGTTGAGAATCACGGCTTGATTTGGATTTAGAATGGATTCATATATCCGTAATGATTTCGAAATATACAATTCCAACTGCTCTTTCGGATACAGAAGAAGGATTGGTTTGGTCCAATAAGTGTATCTACATCAATCCACACCACACTGGGATTCAATTCAATTCAATTAGGAATGTATCCTTTACAAAAAAAAAAGAAATAAAGGGTAACCTTCTTGTTCCTGGCCCGGTCAGTAGTCAGTAAGGTCATGAAATATTTCAACTTATTTATCTCTTATTTTTATTTTACACATAATGGATTTACCTGGACCAATACATGATATTCTTTTAGTGTTTCTGGGATCGGGTCTTATAGTAGGAGGCCTAGGAGTGGTATTACTTACCAATCCAATTTATTCTGCCTTTTCATTGGGATTAGTTCTTGTTTGTATATCTTTATTCCATATTCCATCTAACTCCTATTTTGTAGCCGCTGCACAGCTCCTTATTTACGTAGGGGCCATAAATGTCTTAATCGTATTTGCTGTGATGTTCATGAATGGTTCAGAATATTACAAGGATTTATATCTTTTGACAGTTGGAGATGGAGTCACTTTACTGGTTTGTACGAGTATTCTTTTTTCACTAATTACTACTATTTCAAATACGTCATGGTACGGGATTATTTGGACTACAAGATCAAACCAGATTATAGAGCAGGACCTGACAAGTAGCGTTCAACAAATAGGAATTCATTTATCAACAGATTTTTATCTTCCCTTTGAACTCATTTCTATAATTCTTTTAGTTGCCTTGATAGGTGCAATTGCTATGGCTCGTCAGTAATAAATACTTAGAATTAGAAATCAAAAATAATAAAAAAGGCCCTGTTTTGTTCTGTGTTATGATTATCATATCACATCAATTTTTCTTTAGTTCTATTTTTCTATTTTACTGTTATCTATGAAATTGAAGGGGTTTGAGTTTTAGTTCGATCTATTACTGATACCTTCCTTTGTTTCGTACTTGTTAGATTCTAGTCAATCAAATCGGTGAAATTTGACTCTTGTTCATATTGAAATCAATCTCGATTGATGAGGAGTTGGTCAATGATGACTGAGCATGTACTTATTTTGAGTGCCTATTTATTTTCTATCGGTATTTATGGATTGATCACAAGCCGAAACATGGTTAGAGCGCTTATGTGTCTTGAGCTTATACTGAATGCGGTTAATATAAATCTAGTAACATTTTCGAATTTATTTGATAGTCGTCAATTAAAAGGAGACATTTTCTCGATCTTTGTTATAGCTATTGCAGCCGCTGAAGCTGCTATTGGACCGGCTATTATTTCGTCGATCTATCGTAACAGAAAATCAACTCGTATCAATCAATCGAATTTGTTGAATAAATAGTCGATAGTCGTAATGATATAAATAAAGACAGATAGAATATTTACCAATTCAAATTAGTGTGTTATGGATAACCCGTATGACCATGTTTGCTGAAACGTAAGATATCAAAATATCTTGGCTCTCTTTCATGAACAGATCCAGAAGGAGATTGATTATCAAAAAAATTCTGGTAAACTACTGATTCGTCTGGTGTTTGCAATATATGATTCAGTTACTACTCATTTGACCAGATCGAAAATTGATAACGTTCAAAAAATGGATAAATCCAATGTCACATTCAGTAAAGATTTATGATACATGTATAGGGTGTACTCAATGTGTACGAGCTTGTCCCACAGATGTATTGGAAATGATACCTTGGGACGGATGCAAAGCTAAGCAAATTGCTTCTGCTCCAAGAACGGAGGACTGTGTAGGTTGTAAGAGATGTGAATCCGCTTGTCCAACAGATTTCTTGAGTGTCCGGGTTTATTTATGGCATGAGACAACTCGCAGCATGGGTCTAGCTTATTGATACGTTTCATACAATTCCACTTGAATCCATTTGATTCCTTTTTACCGACAAAAACCCGCACTCGAGAAAATCGATTTTCTCGAGTGCGGGTTTTTCTGGTCAAAGTCTATCTTGTCTTTATCACGAGTTATTTTCCTTGGTTAACAATAATTGTCGTTTTTCCAATATCCGCGGGTTTATCAATTTTCTTTCTCCCTCATAGAGGAAATAGGGTGGTTCGGTGGTACACTATTTGTATCTCCATGTTAGAACTCCTTCTAACAACTTATGCATTCTGTTATCATTTTCAATTGGACGATCCATTAATCCAATTGAAGGAGGATTATAAATGGATAAATATTTTTGATTTTCACTGGAGACTAGGAATCGATGGACTTTCCATAGGACCCATTTTACTGACGGGATTCATCACTACTTTAGCTACTTTAGCGGCTCGGCCAGTTACTCGAGATTCACGATTGTTCTATTTCCTAATGTTAGGAATGTACAGCGGTCAAATAGGATTATTTTCTTCTCGGGACCTTTTACTTTTTTTCATCATGTGGGAGTTGGAATTAATTCCTGTTTACCTACTTTTATCCATGTGGGGGGGTAAGAAACGTCTGTACTCAGCTACAAAGTTTATTTTGTACACTGCGGGGGGTTCAATTTTTCTCTTAATGGGAGTTCTAGGTATGGGTTTATATGGTTCTAATGAACCAACATTAAATTTTGAAACATCAGCTAATCAATCATATCCCTTGGAATTGGAAATAATATTATATTTTGGTTTCTTTATTGCTTATGCTGTCAAATCGCCGAGTCTACCCTTACATACATGGTTACCAGATACCCATGGAGAAGCACATTACAGTACATGTATGCTTCTTGCCGGAATCTTATTAAAAATGGGAGCATATGGGTTAATTCGGATCAATATGGAATTATTACCCCATGCCCATTCTATATTTTCTCCTTGGTTGATAATAGTAGGAACGATTCAAATAATCTATGCAGCTTCAACTTCTCCAGGTCAACGCAATTTAAAAAAGAGAATAGCCTATTCCTCGGTATCTCATATGGGTTTCACAATTATAGGAATTGGTTCCATAACCGATATGGGTCTCAATGGAGCTATTTTACAAATAATTTCTCATGGATTTATTGGCGCTGCACTTTTTTTCTTGGCAGGAACGACGTACGATAGAATACGTCTTGTTTATCTCGACGAAATGGGAGGAATTGCCATCCCAATGCCAAAAATATTTACCATGTTCAGTAGCTTCTCGATGGCTTCTCTTGCGTTGCCAGGAATGAGTGGTTTTGTTGCAGAATCGGTAGTCTTTTTTGGAATAATTACTAGTCCGAAATTTCTTTTAATGCCAAAAGTACTAATTACTTTTGTAATGGCAATTGGAATGATATTAACCCCTATTTATTCATTATCTATGTCACGTCAGATATTCTATGGATACAAGCTGTTTCATGTTCCAAATTCTTCTTTTTTGGATTCTGGACCACGCGAACTATTTGTTTCGATCTGTATCTTTCTACCCGTAATAGGCGTCGGTATTTATCCCGATTTCCTTCTTTCACTATCAGTTGACAAGGCAGAAACTATTCTATCTAATTACTTTTATAAATAGTTTTCATCAATAAGACGTCAAATAATCCTGTGATTTAAAAGATCGTTCACTGTACAATGAAAAAACAAAATAAAAAATGAAGTGAATCGGAATTGGAATCAGATACATCTCGAGTTTTTGAGAACCATTTACATTTTCAATCACTACTAAATGGTCCTCAAAAACTCGCACAAACTTTCCTTATATGGATTGATATTCCTATGTATTTAGTCCATTTCTTCAATTAGATGTTAATGTGAATGAACCATAACTATGTAGTCCTATTCCTAATAGATTGACCCCAAAATAGCATATCCAAATTATAAGAAATCCCGCAGAAGCCACAATTGCCGAATTCGCGCCTTGCAAATTCCGATTTGTTCTAATATGTAAATAAATCGCGAATATGGTCCAAGTAATAAATGCCCAAGTTTCCTTGGGGTCCCAATTCCAATAAGATCCCCATGCCTCATTAGCCCATACCGCTCCCGAAAGAATGCCTATGGTTAAAAAGGTAAACCCTAGACTAATGATACGATAACTCCAATGATCCAATCGCTGAGTCAATTGATACCTGTGATAATTTCTAAATGAAAGAAAAGAAGTGCTCTGTAAAAGACTTCTTTTTTCATTCAAGTAGTGGATCTCACCAAAGTAAAATGACCCAATTAATAAATTATTGCTTTTGCCAACAATGCCTATGTTTTTTCGAAATGTAATGAATAAAAGAGCTATTGATAATAATGATCCGCATAAAAGAGCTGCATAGCTCAATACCATCATACTTACGTGCATCATTAACCACTGGGATTGTAGAGCGGGGACTAATATTGCAGATTGATGTATTTGAGTTGAAAGACCCGAAGTCGCAAAGCCTTGGGTAAAAATAGCGCTTGGCGCGATTATTGTGCTTAAATCATTTTGATTTTTGTGGTTCTCTATTTTAGGAACCATATGAATAATGGAGAAACTCCACGAAAGGAAGATTAATGATTCATATAAATCACTTAATGGAAAATGTCCCGAATAAATCCAACGAGTAACTAATAATCCTGTTATACAGAAAAAAGTGGCTATCATGCCTTTTTCTGACGAATCATATAGTCCTACAATTTCATGGACTAAGAAAGTCATCAAATGAATCGTAATAACAATTGAAACGATCGAAAAAGAGATATGAGTTAATATATGTTCTAGGGTCGTAAATATCATAAAAAATCATTAAAAAGGGGTCCCCAATTACAAAATTGTAGTTCCGAATTAAATTTATTATAGGATTTCTTGTGCCCCTTTTAGAGATGCCGCCACTCGGATTCGAACCGAGATGCTTTAGCACTGCTTCCTAAGAGCAGCGTGTCTACCGATTTCACCATAGCGGCTTGATCGAAGTCATAATAGTCCATATGATGTTCAATCGTCAATATTGAAGGATTCAATGCAATATGTTTTAGGAAACGTTAGAATCGACGAATAAAGACTTGTTCAAATGAACATTTGAATGTTCAATAATATTATTGCAATGTGCTGTCATGTTTAACAACGGGTTTTCACGTAGTATAAATTCTCTCGGAACAGTTGGAACTAGATGGTTATGGCCTCAGTTGAGGTCTAGAACTAAGAAACATCCCTTTATTATTTTTGATAATTCATTTTTCAATGAACAAAAGAAAATAAATAAATAGGCTTTTTTTTGTATCACAATTGGATAACTACATCCAAGGGCTTTCTGGAAATTTTTATTTAGTTTGGTATTCAAACTGTATTAATGGTTGGGATCCTGATTGTATACATAATTCGTTGTGTGAAGATTTACCAAACCGGTTAGGTATTGGGCTATATATAAAATAAAAGAGTTTCAATCTCTATCAGAATTTGATTTTCTCATAAGGTATGTACTTTACTTATAAATTAAATAAAGTCTATTAGAAAGAAAATCCATATCTAAAAAAGATCTTACGTTTGGACCCTAGAATTGATCAATCTATATATCCGAATCCTTTTTGGATTGCGGAAGATTGATTGACTTCTTGTTCATACATAAATATCGATCTAAAGGGGATCCGAAAAGTTACAAAGCAAAGTCTTTAAATATTTTAATCCATTACTTTCATTGTTTCAAGGATTCATTAATTTTTACTACAGATTTTATACCCGCCTACGGAAAAAAATTTTTCATAAAAGGAGCGTCATTCATACTTGTTTCAAATTTTCCAAAAATATTAATGACGTATAACTATTTGGGATACATAATCAAATTCACCTTTCACAATAAAAAAATTTTGTGAAAAGTGAATTGATGGGGAAAATAACAATCCCCGTCTCTCCTATTATAAAAATTGACTTTAATGAAAAGTCAAACCTTTTCTTTTTTTTTTTTGAAAAAAAGAAAATAAAGAAAATAGTATTGTTATTAGAACCCAATAGATGGAAGAATTTTTATTCTACATACCACAACAGCCGGTTCAGTTCTATTTCATATAGATGAGTTCAAAACATGTGAATTTTTTATTTTGATTTTATAAATCATCCAATTCATCGAGTCATGTCGATTCAGATTATTCCAAAGTTTTATTACCTGTTTGTCGGACAAAAAAAACTTTTTGAATACCCGGTAGAAATAGATTTAGCTAAAGATAAAGCTTTTACCGCTGCCCAATATCCCTTTTTCTTCCAAATATTTCTACGAATACGCTTTTTTGACATAGAAGTACGTTTCTTTGGAACCGCCATTTCAATTTTTAAATAAAGAAGGGACTTTCATAGTTGGATGTGAAAGACATGTATATGTATTGTTCATAATGGATCGCTCTTGGCATTGATTATCTATATTTATTCCGTAGCGGATACTTCCTTCCCCCATAACATACAAAAGTGTGGATACGTGTGTACCGCCTAGAGTACACTAGGGATAAAGAAAAAATAAATAGAAGAAAAACGAAAAACGATGTGATTTTCAAAAGAATTTTTTGTTTTACATCTTTATTACATATACATACAATGCCCCGAGAAAGAATAATTCGTATTAAATGAATATGAATATTCAATCGACATAATAGTTAAATGATTGAAAATATCCTATTCTTTCTTTATCTTATTAAATATCTTACTTAATAAGTCACATTAACTTGGTTATTTGACCAATTCAATTGTAACTTCTTTATTTGAAAACTTTTTTTTTTTCAATATTGGAGTCTGAATAATGAAGAATTCAAAATTATATTTGAGTTCTTTTAGATCTTGATTTTCTTATTTATTTTATTATTGCTCCTTCCGAAAGAGAGAAGAACTGGGGAATCGGAAACAATTAATAAGAATTAAAAAAGTTTGATTTTCTTATGGAACATACATATCAATATGCATGGATCATACCTTTCGTTCCACTTCCAGTTACTATATCAATAGGATTGGGACTTCTACTTGTTCCGACTGTGACAAAAAATGCTCGTCGTATGTGGGCTTTTCCTAGTGTTTCATTATTAAGTATAGTTATGGTTTTTTCGGCCGATATATCTATTCAACAAATAAATGGCAGTTCCGTCTATCAATATCTATGTTCTTGGACTATCAATAATGATTTTTCTTTCGAGTTCGGCCATTTAATCGACCCACTTACTTCTATTATGTCAATACTAATCACTACTGTTGGAATCATGGTTCTTATTTATAGTGACAATTATATGTCTCATGATCAAGGATATTTGAGATTTTTTACTTCTATGAGTTTTTCCACTACTTCCATGTTGGGATTAGTTACTAGTTCCAATTTGATACAAATTTATATTTTTTGGGAATTGGTGGGAATGTGTTCGTATATATTAATAGGTTTTTGGTTCACGCGACCAATCGCAGCAAATGCTTGTCAAAAAGCGTTTGTAACGAATCGTGTAGGGGATTTTGGTTTATTATTAGGAATCTTAGGTTTTTATTGGATAACGGGTAGTTTTGAATTTCGGGATTTGTTCGAAATTTTGAATAACTTGATCCATAATAATAGGGTAAATTCTTTATTTGCTATTCTGTGTGCCTTCCTATTATTCGTCGGTGCAGTTGCTAAATCTGCACAATTTCCCCTTCATGTATGGTTACCCGATGCCATGGAGGGGCCTACTCCTATTTCGGCTCTTATACATGCTGCCACTATGGTAGCAGCGGGAATTTTTCTTGTTGCTCGACTTTTTCCTCTTTTCACAGTCATACCTCACATAATGTGTCTTATTTCTTTGATAGGTATAATAACGGTACTATTAGGAGCTACTTTGGCTCTTGCTCAAAGAGACATTAAAAGGAGTTTAGCCTATTCTACAATGTCTCAATTGGGTTATATTATGTTAGCTCCAGGGATAGGGTCTTATCGAGCTGCTTTATTCCATTTGATCACTCATGCCTATTCGAAAGCATTATTATTTTTAGGATCCGGATCCATTATTCATTCAATGGAATCTATTGTTGGCTATTCTCCAGATAAAAGTCAGAACATGGTTCTTATGGGTGGTTTAAGAAAATATGTGCCAATTACAAAAACTACCTTTTTAGTAGGTACACTTTCTCTTTGTGGTATTCCACCTCTTGCTTGTTTTTGGTCTAAGGATGAAATCCTTAATGATAGTTGGTTGTATTCACCCATCTTTGCGATAATAGCTTGTTCCACAGCAGGATTAACTGCATTTTATATGTTTCGGATTTATTTACTTACTTTTGAGGGACATTTACGCATTCAGTTTCAAAATTACAGTGGCACTAAAAATAGTTCGTTCTATTCAATATCTATATGGGGGAAAGAAGGGCCGGAATTGGTTAACAAAAATTTACCTTTCTTAACAATTAATAATAATAATGAAAAGGTATCTTTTTTTTCGAATAAGATATATCAAATTGATGGGAATGTACGAAATCTGATTCCATCTTTTATTACTCACTCTGACAATAAAGACACTTCCATATATCCCCATGAATCGGACAATACAATGCTATTGCCCTTACTTGTATTGTTCCTATTTACTTTGTTCGTCGGGTCCATAGGAATTCCCTTCGATCAAGTAGGAATGGATTTTGATATATTATCAAAATGGTTAACCCCATCGATAAACCTTTTACATCAAAAATTGAACTATTCTGTGGATTGGTATGAATTTGTGACAAATGCAATTTTTTCAGTCAGTATAGCCTATTTCGGAATATTCATAGCGTCTCTTTTCTATGGGTCTGTTTATTCATCTTTTCAGAATTTAGACTTAATTAATTCATTTGTGAAAATGGGTCCTAAGAGAATTTTCTTGGACCGAATAATAAATGGAATATACAGTTGGTCATATAATCGTGGTTACATAGATGTTTTTTATGCAACATCCCTAATTAAGGGTATAAGAGGATTAGCCCAACTAACTCATTTTTTTGATAAACGAATAATTGATGGAATTACGAATGGTGTTGGCATTACAAGTTTCTTTGTA